CTAAAAGTAAGCCAAAATCAAACTTTTTTTTAGTTCCAGTCTTATAAAAGAGGCCACTCTACGAGGTAAGTCCCCGGGTCGAGTCTTTGCGAGTTCATCCCAAACAAATCGAACCCCTTCCGGTCGGGAAGATGCAGATAAAAGGCCAATAGCCTGATGTCAGCTTCTACGGCATAAGCTTTAAAGAAGAGAGCTATCATAATAAACATTTCATAAGATAAATTTTTTGTTTAAATCTAAAAGGTATAGGTGAAATTTTGAACAGTCATTTCAATCTTTTTTTTCGAAAGAGAAATCCCGAAAAATCCGTCAATAAATGACGAACTCCATTATACAGATGATAGGACAGGGCTAAGGCAGTAATCTCGACGGCGATTAGGATGAGCTTTGATGAATAAAAGAAGAATTGGTAGACATTTTCATAGGTGAAGCAAATCAAACCTATTTTCAGACAAAGAAGATAAAAAAACAAAACTATAGTGACTAGGAAAGCTCCGGAGATTCTATGGGAAATTGGAAACGTCGAAGTGAGCTGTGGCTTATAAATAGGAAGATGAGGAGATAACGGGCGAAGGATATTTAATTTATTATTATTAATTAGATTACCACGTCTGATTAGATCATTACAACAAATATCACATAAAAGGTTTAAACATTATCTCTTGTCTTCATTTTTTATACTCTTAAGATTTTTTTTAATATTATTAAATTTTGTATTATTTCTTGATTCGAATAAATTTTATTATTAGAATAAATTACTTGTGATTTCATTTGCTTTGGTTCATTCTTTTCTTTTTCTGCTCCCCCCAGAGAGACTCTTCTCGAACTAAACGAGAACTTTTGTTGGTTGTTTTCCAACGGAAAGCATGGGAGAGCTTGAGCTAAGTCAAGCTTGGACCGACTTAAGTAGAAAGATCTCTCGATGCACACTTTCTATATATTTCTTTTCGGTCTTCATTATTGGCTACATGCTATATGTAGACCGCCGCGTCGAAACTCTCTTTCGAAAGTAGGATCACTGCCGGCTTGTTTTTGAGGGAAAGAAAACTCCTAAATGCAACCTTTCTCTTCTATACGATACCACTAGATGCGGTCGGACCAGATCTAAGGCCCAAGTAGCCCCCAGTTCAGTTCCTCGATCGCTGTTCTTGCGCGCGAATTGAAGCATGCAATTACGCCTTTCTTTCAAGTAAAGTACCCATTTGCTCATCAAGCTTGAGATCGGTTCTTAGTCGATCAGGTTACCGGCTTTCATAAAGCCACACTGGGCCCTCGGCTTCTTGATCCGATCTCCTTCTTGACGCGCAATACGCACTTTTTGCACTAGAGATCAAGGAGGATTCGAACCTCAATATCCCATAGAATGGTATGGGCTAGATGCCATGCCTTCCGATCGTCAGATACAATACACGACTTTATCTATGCTATTAGTTGAATACTAATATATCACTAAACTTTCTTTCTAAGTATGATAGGGTTCACGAATGGAGAAAGTTTGATCTCGCCCGACGACAGAAGTTATCAATTTAAGGGCTTTTCGGGGTGCTCTTATTAGGCAAAGAGGTCGGATAGCGAAAATCACGGGGAAAGACAAACATCTCGCTGAAGTATGACTAGGCAGCAGCAAGGAAGGTATCTCTCGCTATGGCTCTTCCACGGGGGATCTTGATGAAGCTTTCTTCTTGTAGCTAGGTTGGAGAGGGGAACAAGAGCTCTAATTGATGTTCCTGGTCCAGCTCAGTCAATGGTTACACTTGACACCTTCTCCTCATCTCTGTTTGCTGTCACTCTGTCCCTATCTATGTGATTTGGAGACCAAGATAAGTAGGATTGGATCGATGTAATGCCTGCTTGAAGCTCTGTTCTATGCCCGCCCTCCGCCCATACAGAGATGTGGTCACACGATGAAAGCTTTCTATAGTCACCAGGAATCAATTGTCTATTTGACATGTCAGCATTGGAATAATAGCATACAGGACTAGCCTCCCCCTCTGGGGATTCTTTCTCGGTCATCTGATGTTGGGAATTAACCTTCAAAGGAGCAACCTATGATCCATTGTGTGTCACGAATTTTGTTGATAAATCAAACCTGGAATTTTCAGCTTCGGATAGGATTCTTGTGCCCGATCAGTCGAAGGCTTCTGCCGACCCCAAAGTAGTTGATGACACAATAGATCTTTTAGTACGAGATTGCTCGCTTCGTTCCCGAGCTATTGAGTTATGTGATCAAACCATAAATGAGTAGGAAGATCTAGGCAATGACATCGTAACTGCACTCAATGGATGAATGTCCGGGCAATTTGGCTATCTCAGAAGCATGGCCATAGCTTTGATCTTCTTTATCTAAGGAGATCAAAGCCTTCCACGGATCACGAACTGGAGTTTATAATGAAAGAAATGCGAGAGCAGGCCCTGCAACGTGACTTGGGTTTCTCGGGTGTGGAAGGATCGGGGAACAGATATGTCGATGGTTGAAAGACTAGCGAATACCATTCCATTCTTTCAGGAAATTAGGCTTAGGAGGCCGGCCCGGCTAGCAAGAGCTAACCTAATTCGATTCCATTACCTTACTAGAGAAGCGGAAACAAGACCAAAAGGATCACCAAAGGGTTGACAACCCTAGTACTCCCTTATTAGATAGAGATTTAGAATCCTTCTGATCTGAATCCCGAACACTACTTAGATAGATGTATGTAAATTTCAGGCATAAAATCAAACATTTTTTCGGTATCATGACCTGGGACCCGAAGAGCGTGTTCCACCCGCCTTAAAAGCCGTTCTTTTTTTTACCTTATCGATGATTTTAGAATTGGAGCTTACGAGCCAACTGCCCCCGCTTACATTTCCTCGGGCTAAGTTCAGCTGTTGAAACTCGGCAAGCTCATCTTCCCGAGGAAGAGTGGAATACACGAGCACTTCTTAATGCTTGCCTGAGACCATTCACCAGGTGATCCCTAGGTTGCAGCAGGGCAGTCCTGATTGAACACTAACTAGTTGCTTAGCCAAACTCGTGACATGGTTTATTTATCAATGAACTGTGTGTCAACCTTGTGCCTTCCTAACTTAATTAAGCTTCCAACAGCCGTATCGAATAGAAAAGTAATTAGCCTATGTGCAGGCTCGTCTGACAGCTACCACCCTTAAGATCAATTCCTTAATGTGAATGTGGAACCAAAGGTACCTTGTGAAACTGAGTACCAGGGTCGGTTATACAGGGCGTACTGATACTAAGGAAGAAGGCTTCGGTACAGATGTTTGTGGGGATTCGCTTATCCCTGCCAGTGAGTGGACGGTTTACTTACTCCCGAGGGAAAGGTAGGCACATATCCCCAAAGCTCTAGGAGGGCTTTCTATTCGAATCCATCATTCCGCGATGAAGAGGAGGGGCTACTGAGATTCCAAGGCTCCGACGTCAATTCCAAGAGCTGGAAATCGTGTGAATTAGGTCTTCCTCCCAACAGTACTCTAGGAGGGGCAACTGCCATCACTCCGGTAGGTTTGCTCTCGGGCTCAGAAGAGAGAAAGGTATTGGGTGAGCTACTAGAGCAGCCCTTCAGGGAAGGGATATTTAGATCCTCTTCCTCCTTCGACCTACGGACAAAAGTTATTTTTGACCTAAGGTAGCATGTACTGATCGTTCAACACCGCATAGAGAGTAACCATTGTTGGAATTAGGTGTGACCTACTAATTCGGTCTGACCTAGTAATTATTCCAAAGTGGTAGAGTGGACTTACGAAGAATCCGGTGGTTAGCGTAAGTCTTTAGACGAGTTCCGAAGTTGGCTACTAAACCCCATAATTCGTACAGACTACATGATGGGGAATCACTCCCCGGGGATTTCACTATAGACGTCTTCGAAAGGGGGAAGAGAGAAGGAAGACCGAAGAACAGACATTTCCCATTCCCCGAAGTAGCCTCAGATGTCACCCAAAGCCAAGCCAAATACCTATTCTCACCCTCGAGTCAGGAGTTGTTGCCCTAATGTCAGTTCCTTCGCTAGCCTAGTTAGCCTTTCTAGGCTTTGAAAGCAAGTCAAGCATTCCAGGATGAGTCAATAGCAGCAGAGTCGTGAAAAGAGCTAAAAGCAGCCTTTCTCCAACTAGTTGATTATACCTCCAAAGCAAACTCAACGGATTCCACTTGAGCAATCGCAGCTACCGACTCTTGCACTGCTTCCAACGGACTTAGTCAACCACCAACAGCGGAGTAAGCTCTCACGCCCGCCTTACGGAAGGAATTCTTCTCCTTGCTTACTTTGCCGGGTTACGGCTTTCTGAGACAATAAGATGATCGGGCAGGCACAGGCTATAGACTGTGAGTTTGATTTTCTGCTCTTAGTAGCGGATTGGATGCTTTCGATTCCTTCGGTTTTGAAAAAGTCGTAGAGGGCGATTTCCCTTGTTCACTGCTTTGGGAAAGGATCCCATAGCCATAGAACAGTTCGTATACTATTTCCGCTTGATCACAGCTTGTCCTTCTTTCGTGCAGTGCACTTTGTTGATGATTGCAGGCATACTCGCTGAACATTCCCTTCGTGGACCACAAACAAGATCTATGAGCAAATAGATGAATGAAAGCGATAGCAATGAGGCATTTAAGCTCTTCTCTGCGAACCGATCACAAGGCATGGTAACATGATGAATTGGGATCCGCGTTAACCAACTCGCCTGCAATCTCGCTTTCAGTCTTGTCGTTGTCATTACACATTTCGACTAGTCGTGTGTGTGCAGTGGAGGAAGCAAACCGATATCGGATGTGTGCGCAAGAGCCTTGTTTACACTTTATTGCATGCTCATTGAGACAATGCCTCTTCTTTGGTTAGGCAACTAGGAAAAGTGATCCACAAAGAGATTCATGTGATGTTGTTGTTTTGCTTGGCCCAACTGCTGACACACCGCCTGCCAGCCTTAAGTTAAGCTGGCCACTTGTAGCACAGACCAAAAGAGGATACGGGGCCCTGCCGTGAAGAAAACGGCAAAAGGAGGGGGAAGGAAGGCAAGGTGCGTACAGACGGGATTAATATATTATATGGGAGAGCATTAATGCCATTAATTCAGTCTAATTTGCCTAGCCTAAGGCTTCGAGAGACAATTACTAATGCTAGATTAAGTAGGGCTTTCAAGCCTAAGGTCGGCCCGGCCAACCATTGATCTATTCGACCGCGTTCCCGCTGTTTTTTCTTAAGTTAAGAGATGCCGGCTTCTTGTGTGGTGGTTGGAACCTTGTGAAGGACCAAGCAAGAGAACGTTATGGGGTAGTTCCAAAGTTTAAAGGAAATGACTAATGACTTAGCCAGCTGCATTAAAATAATGTTGATTAAAAAAACGGGCACTTTGATTCATTTAAAGTGGTTCCATGCCACCAACTTATCAAGTAGAGACTGATAACCTTGGATGGACTTCTTACTTCCCATATGCAGAGGTTCCATCAGTCATTGGAGCTAGAGATTTGCCTTCTACAGACCTTTGTTTGATGGTTTGGAGTAACCGCACCACATATCTGGACTGAGAATATATATTTTATATCCTCTCTTTCAATGACCACCAAGTAAATCTTTTTTTAAATTAATTGAACATTAACGTAACTGCCAAATATTAGAATATGCCCCTACAAACCCATCCATAAGCCTTGATCGGAGCCTGGTCTGGGATCGAGAATTTTCCCTCTAATATCAAAATTACGAGAAGAAGGGCTCATCCCAGAAGTTTATCCTAGAGGTGAAAGGGGAAGGGGCATTGGTACTTATGCAGGGTCGGGGAGTTCCGCGGGTAAGCAATTCGGTGCAAGCTCCAGCTGATGCCATTGATGTAAAAAAGACATCTAGAATAGATCGAGCTAAATGTTGAATCATAAGTAGGAGGGATGATGGATAGCGCTTCCTTTTATAGGTCTACTTCTTTCACTACTTATGCCTTATAGCGATAAAAATAAGCTTCTTCCGGGACCGGAACATGGAGACCAAAAAGTTTTGACTTACCGCCACACCTTGCTTTTCCTTTATTACTATTACGTTCTGCCCTTACATCGTAAAAGTAAGGGTTAAGCTATAGAACTAGATACGTAAGAGAAAGAGAGGAGAGCAGAACTTTACTTCTCTGCTGAGGCGTAAGCAATAGCAAACAATCTCCAACTAAGTAGTTTAAGTGGTCCGCTGTCTAACATCTTTCGTATCTTGTTCGTGTTCGGTGACCTTCGCAGAGGTTTTTGATCTACCTCCGAAACCTAAATCCATCTTTTTAAATGGCTAATGCCTAGATTAGGTCTTAAAAAAAAGGCTGTCCATAGAAAGAATTTACTCCAGGCTGGCATGGCTTTGAGGTTCACTCAAGATCCGGATTCCCTCTGGGATTATTAATTCCATCTGCACCTGCTGCTAAAAGTCTGGAATCCCCCCTCTTCGGGAGCTTTCTTCATTAAAAATGGATTCATCAGTAGCAAAATCTTTTCTTACAAGACTGCTCGGGGAGACCCTTACATTCCTCGGAGTGGCATGTCAAATATATTATGAAGGAGCGGATTTCTCTTAAAATTTGCTTTCATTTACAATATTTAAAGTCTTTCCAGGAGGCCGATTTCAATATAAAATCTCTACTCCTATCAATGAGCACCTTTGGGCTAATGGTTGGAGCTAGCCAGCTTCCCAGATTAGAGTACTTGTAAAGTCTTTGCCCTTAGCCTGTTCTTTAAAAAAAAAAAACAGCGCTGCCCAGCCAACTAAGCCAAGGATACCTACTTGAGTCGATGGAATTAGTCTTTCTCTCCAATATCAATCCCTTTTTCTATAAAATAGATTAATTTTTCTTGAAGCTAACTCTCTTACCACTGTAGAAGTGGCACCTTTTTCTTTCCTCACTTTTTGGTTGGGGGACAACAATGACAAGACTTTGTCTCGAATAGCACACCGGTGGTCTCTGACCCTCATTCTCTTATAAAAAATCGACTTAAATTTATAGTCTAATTTCATTTCTAGAACGAATTTAGTAAAAAGAATATTAAATAAGAAGCTAGTGATCACAAATCGACCTCTTGACTAGAAAACTTTTAACATCGGTTAAAAAAGAGTTCTTGAGCGTCTGTCGTTATTAACATAACCAACCTCTAATATGGTGAACCCACGTCCAATAGTCTTTTTCATTATAAAAGACAACTTCTGCTCCAATCCGATCGCATCCGGACCAGCTCTTTGTCTTCGTCTTCATCTAATAATGAATAAGACATGGCATGAGCAAGAGCCCTTCTAGCAGCAATCCTTGATCGAAGTTAAGGAAGAAAGCCAAAAGCCATGCAAGACAGTCTTAAAGCAAGGGGAGAATGCCTTCCTATTTTGGCGGAAAAGTCCTACCTAAAGAAAACTCAAACCCTGCTACCCCCGTTGACTGTTGTTCTAAGGGAATTATATAAAGCTTTGAAGCCCAAACAGGGAAGTCTTCCCTCTCCGGAGTGCTGGTAGTGTGGATCCAGCAATGGCATGAAAAACGTCCTTCCAACTCGTCGATACCTGATTCGTGTATATCCGGTGTTGAAATGAAAGCCGTATTTGTAGAATCATATAAAAGATGGAATAGGCTTTATGAGTCGCCTACCACGACCGTCCTTAACGTTATTCCAATTTAGGCTCCTTTATCAGGCGATTCCGGGTCCGGTCTTATTTCGAATCAGTACATAATAAGTGCTTAGAGAACGACTCTTTTGAGTATCTCATTTCTGGTAGCAGTACTTCTTTCGATAGCATCGCACCTGACCCATCCACATCCAATATAGGTTGTCCTGATCCATATGATGTATAGCACCTTCCAGTCCGTACACCTCTTTTAACTAACTAAAAGCTTGGGCTTCTTCTATTAAATAGCCAGAATCCTGACTCTATCCATAAGAATGGAAAGGTTTTCTAGTCGTACCTCTATTGATACGAGGAGCTGCTCAACTCTTACTCTTCTATTGGTTTAATGCGAAGGGCTGCATTCCTATTGGCGCGAGGCAGTAGCCGCCGTTACCCGGCCGATAAGTCTTTTATTTAAGATATCCCATAAGCAACTAAACTACCCTACGAACAACAGCTAATAGTCTCTCGCCGGGCACTTTTGTGAAAGAGGAAGAACGAATAAGCCATCCAGGGAAGGCAGTTCGGGATAAGCTTCTTACCGGAGGAAATAGTTGTTCAAGAATAAAGCACATGAAGGCAAGGTATCCGCTGTTGGTGTTATAGAAGTTGCAGTCTTGAATAAGCAAGCGGTGCAATTTCTGTTACAAAAAGAGCTGTTGAGTAAATAGAAGCTCTGGTCCTATCCTGTTGATGACGAATAAGAGTTGGTGCTATAACCTTCATGTGGTGATACCAACTAATATCATATAGTTGAGTGAAAGCTAGATATCTAGCCACCTTGAATTCCAGAAGTTCTCGCTGACCGAGCCACGCGAAGAGTACCAGACCGGTACTTGTACGTCTGCCCATTCCAGGGTCGATAGAGTCTACGAACGGAGTGCACCAAGTCAAATGAATTGGTTTTCGAGACCAAGAGTGAGTCGTAGATAGAAATACCTCTCTGCTGCTCATGGACGGGACTCTGGGAATGAAAGAATCAAAGGGGGAAGTCAGGCATGTAGAAGAGAACGCAACTCCAACAGGCTCTAGGGAAGCAGAATAGGGAGACAGCTACCTTTATACTGTGTCCGTTCCTCAATAGAGGAATTATTTCTTTTCTTTGTTTGACAAGAATAAAACCCTAATGATCTGGATTACCAGAAGTACCGCCTTCGAGCTTTCTGCTTGACTACAAAGTATTTAGTCCTAACTGAACCATGTTTGGGCGATGTTCGCCTTTCTGATGTGATAGTGAAGATGGGGTCGGGTCATAATGTGATGATTATTTCTTTAGCTGAGATCGGCGCACACCTTATCCAAACAAGCAACTGCAAGAGCTGCTAATAATTATGAATTTCCTGTTACACATAAAACAACCTTTCGGTTGCCTTACAGGATTCACTCGTCAAGCAAATCAATTTATCCATGATACAGGCGAAAAAGTAAGAACTCGGGTTTTCATAATTCCCTTTATCCTTTCGCTGCGGGAAAGCGGGGAATTGGTCCTCAGAAAGAGAAAGCGGACTTCAGGCTGCAGGAAAGAGGTTTAGTTACGCGTTAGGCCTTCCCGGGGTGACTCTTCAACTCCCCCATTAGCAGGTATTCACCCCGACTTTTTAGGATTATGCCATTTTGGGCTTTGCTCCTTGACTTCTGTTGTCGAAAATGGATCCTCAATATATAGAATACCTGTGCGGATATGTTGAAAGGTGAGGAATTTTACTAAGATTCTTGTACATGGTGTAAGGGACAGAGCCAAAATAACCCTCGGGTACAACATGCTACAGATGCAAAGATTGAACGACTGACCTAGTTCGCTTAAGCGCATTGACTCACTCGAAGCATGAGAAGATGACAAAAGAGAGATTTTTAACTACTGGTCGAGTAGTAAATTCAGAAGGAGGAGGTGAGTCCCAAGCCGGGGCAGAAAGAGGATGAATAGCTTTTTCCCCCTATCCCTATGGGGGATTCAACAATTTACTATCCCATGGGATAGGGTGCTTGCTAGCATTCTTGTTTAGCAAACAATGCAAATAACTATGTACTCAAACTAAGACAAAGAAAGGGGAATCGAAGTCTACATCGATAGACCAAGCCAATCCTTGAATAAAAGTGCTAAGGAAGATGTAAGGTGCTGCATCTAAGGATGAACGGGAAAGGAAGGGAAGAAGACCTGCTGAGGGATTCCAGCTCAATAGGGAAAAGGGAGAAGCTTTAAGCACGAACGAGTTGTGGTTCGCCAATCGCTATGTCCGGCTTAAGATTCTTTCTATTCAACTCTTCAAGCCAATTCCCCTTATATAAAAAGTCTGGTAACGATCTGCTAAGACACCAGGCTCTATAGGTAGCGAGCCGAAATCAGTAAGAAAAGGAAACTTTAAAATTGAATTTTCAGATAGCTATAGCTCCAAAGGCAGAATCGGGATTATAAGGTTACCAATATCGGGGCAAACCCCGTTCATACTTTCTTCCAAACCTCCTACATATGCTACCGCTGCTGCAAGACCTCTTCTTCCCCGAGCCGTCGATAGGCCAGTGAAAGCCTTTCGTCCACAGCATCTAACTGAGCTGACCCGCCTTAGTTTCCCAGATCCACTCATTGACTTAAGCACTTAGTACAGCATATTACGTACTTGAACCTAACAAGGGAAGTCACCCTCTATTCGGGCGAAGGAAGATTCATCCATTCGATCTCGCCTGAATAAGAGCAAAAAGAAGAAGCGGGAGGATAATTCTTTGCGCTTGAGCCCTTGACAAAAGATATTCACCTTTGAGAGCTGCACTGGGGCCCCACCTCAGAACCAATGTACGTACTACTTCCCGTGTCATGGCCAATGCACTATGATCCGTGGCAAAAACTATCTATCTTGTAAACACTGCCAGTTTCCTTGCCGAACATCTCTTTTCCTTATGAGACTCGAAAATAAACTGATTAAATCATCACATCAATAAGTAGTCTTTCAATTCCACTCTAGTTCACCTTACGCTATTCTTTTGCTCCTCTTCCATGATGAATTAAAGTAAGCGCAGCTATCCCCTATATGTGTAAGCCCTTCCAAGCCAAGGGGATACTATCTCAGGGGCACACCTGGAGCCAGACCACCCGGTCTTTCTTTGTTCGAAGTCAGTGTTCTTACGGCAAAGCTGGATGCCCGATCTTGATTTCCCGAGCTCTTGGTCCTTGGTCCTACTTCTGCGGTTAGGCAAGCTTGACTCTTAAGAGACTGACTTGGGCATAGAATCTCATTCCCACTCGATCCACTGAAGCTATATTGGCATATCTCTTTTACCCTACCGGTGAAAGCCCGCAAGCCTTTTTTAGTTAATGGACGGCTTCGAAAAGAGAATTGTTTGATCCCGCCCAGGGGCTAAAGCTCATCGGCCCATTTTAGTAAGGGGACGCCCCACACATTCCCTTCCTACGGGGAAACCTCATGAGCCCCTTTCCACTAATAGACAAGCCACAATTCGAAAGTTATGCATTCTCCTATACCGGAGAAACTAATCAAAAATAGGCTTTTTCAAGGCTCGTCCTCCTCTTCACAATCTCTTGTCGGCGTTACATTATTAGGAGGCCTTACGACTGCTCTTTTCCACTTATTATGATTAACTAATAATAAGATGGTTACACTGTCCTTCCCTTGCTTTCGGGCGATTCTTCTTGGCCACTCTATTAAAGTTTCGCATCTCGAAAACTAGAAAGCGGTTTAACTTAACGATTGCGCTTCGCATCTTGGCGGGGTAGAAGGACTAATTCAGTCTATTGGGACCTAGAGGCGATCTAAATCGAGTTAGTTACTTTACCGAGGAAGGGAAAACCATTCTTACTACTCCTTTGTCCTCCTTCTTCTAGGCTTTCGGGAAAGGAAATATAAATATATATATAATATATATATTTATATATAACATAACCGGCTGGCTGCTTTTTATTATGCATTATGCAAAAAATGGGATTGGATTTCCACTCATAAAGAAGGAAGGCCGTTAAGGTCTTTGACAGGGTTGTATTTTTGGTTGAAATGGGATGGTGTTCAAACTCCCGAAATGCAGTCTAGACAGCGGGCCCTCCCCTTTCTGACTGGACTGACTCGGGGAAGGGTCAATCTCCGGAGGAGCATGCTTCACAGCCACTCATTCGTCCTGACCAAATAGTAGAATCTCTCTCTCAGCAATTCTTTTCTCCGCTAATCACCCCTTCCCAACCAGCCCGCCCGATCGATCTTGTAAGATCGGCTAATTCAAAGGGGTTAATCTGGTCCGAAGTTGTCGGAACGAATTGTTTGCTTTATCGAAAAAAGCTTTATTTTATTAGGGGAGGGGGTCTTGGTGGGCCCCCTATTTTCAACCATTACAGCTGGCGTCGACCAGCTTTGCGATACGGACGGACACGAAAAATAAGGCAGGCAGCGGAAATGCAAAAGAGAAGATCAAAGATTCCCGACCTAGAGCATGTTATTAACTCAACCACAAATCTGTTGAATGAAGGTAGCTTGCTTACTCTCAGCCACTAGTTAGACGGAAATCCCTTGACTTCGCTTATGCCCTTATGCAGTAAAGAAAGTGAGGCGGGCTAAGATTCCATTCGAAGTAAGGTAACAGGATTCGATGTTGCACCATCTTCAACTCTTATCGAGATCCGGAGTTTTTCGAGAAAAGGTCCCATCCTTCAATATCATGATTGGGTCGACCAGGCCAGATCATGAGTGAATAGAAAATAAAAAATGTACATAGCTGTTCCAGCTGAAATACTTGGAATAATTCTACCACTTCTACTAGGAGTAGCCTTTTTAGTGCTAGCTGAACGTAAAGTAATGGCTTTTGTGCAACGTCGAAAGGGTCCTGATGTAGTGGGATCGTTTGGATTGTTACAACCTATAGCAGATGGTTTGAAATTGATTCTAAAAGAACCTATTTCACCAAGTAGTGCTAATTTCTCCCTTTTTAGAATGGCTCCAGTGACTACATTTATGTTAAGTCTGGTCGCTTGGGCCGTTGTACCTTTTGATTATGGTATGGTATTGTCAGATCCGAACATAGGGCTACTTTATTTGTTTGCCATATCTTCGCTAGGTGTTTATGGAATTATTATAGCAGGTTGGTCTAGTAATTAGGGGGCGGCCGTTCGGTCGCCTATGATACTAGGACCAATAGGTAAAAAATGGGTTTGTGCCGCAGGTGTTGAACGATATACTCTACACAGGTGTGGGCTTACAGGGCTAGGGCTCATAAACCCTTTCTTTCATTCATCAATAGGGCCCTGGTCGGTCACTTTTCTGGGCCGGGATCGATAAGTGGAAGTCATAAAAAAGAGATCTTTCTCTTCGCACCTCAGATCAAGAGGAAGGGTTGCTTGTCAAGCTGGCCTATAATATAATTAATAATAAAAAAAGATATAATATAAATAAAAAGATTCGCTGTCTTTTAACCGACTCTTCTTCTTTGTCAACGCTACTAAGGACCTATAGGTTTGCCTACTTTACTTATGAAAGATAATGAGAATGGGTTATTCAAACAAAAAGGAAAAGGCGCTACTTAGTTTCGCAAGCCTTTGTCATTGTTAGTCAACTAAGTAGGGCCTGAGGCCCCCTTCGAATCCGTAAATCTGAGGAGCATGCCGCAACAAAAGGATGGTCCCCTATGCATTTCATTCTTTCCGGAAGGGAAAAATAAGTACCCCCCATCATAGTGAACCTCTCCTTGTGATCGGGATGAGATAGATGCCTCCCAGCCGGGGGCGGATCAAATCGGAGTTTCCTTAGGTAGCCACCGACCTACAGTTATCCTTAAACTTCCGTGCTTGGTGGAGAAGAAGCGAACAAAGGTACGCTCGCTTGCTGTCTTGTTCTCTGTCGCGAACTGGGATCGCTCGCCAGCTAGGTCAGATTGGAGCAAGATTCAAAGAGAAAATATTACCCAAATTTGGGGACAAGGGGCGGAACGACCTCTCGATCTACTTACTACAGCCCAGGAATAAAAACGTCGTGTAGGCGTTCCCTGTTGCTCCGATCTCCCCTACGCCTAGGACGTTGTCTGGGCCAAGAGCCATAGTTAGTTGCTGTTTCCATTTGGTTGTTTCTTTCTCGTTGTTGATACCGGCAAGACCCAGCCAGATGATGTCTGCTGGTTGGTAGTGAGAGGACTCTTAGTACCTGCATACCCAAAAGGGGGCGCTGGTTAAAAAACAAGAATTGGATTTTCTTTCTTGCTTTCCCTTAGCAGCGGGAAAGGAGTCTATCTATCTGCCTAGCTTTGGTAGATTTCCCCCAACGCAATCCACAGAAATTCCACGAATCCCTTGGTGGATAAGTCCGACGACTCAGCAGCAGTGCGGAATTTAGTTTCTCGTCTGGTGGATCTGAGCCATAGTAAGGGGGCAATACATACCAAAAGGTTCGAAGAAGGAACGCGCATAAGAGTATATAACCAATCCACCCTTCTTATTAACCTATTCACATTAGTGAAGCGGCTGGATCCATAGGGGAAGTGCACCTTTGTGAGACCTTAGTCGGGATGCATAGGGGAGTCAACCTACGAGCACGGAAGAGCGTGGTACCGCTGCCCCTCTCTAAGTAAAGGTAAGATTCTTAGCCCTGTTGATGAACTCCATTTAAAATACAATAGGGACAGCCGTTTCCGGCTGCTCGTTTCGTATCTTGAAGAAAGTAGGCTTAAGTAATAGGGGTCAGGTCAATAATACCCTATGCTATTGCCCTTACTGATTTAAGGCCTCTGCCCGATCCCGAATGCGGGCGGGATTCGATCGTGGTCGATAATACGGTCGAAAAGACCAGCGAGCGAGATGGTTCTTAATAGTACTCCCTCTCATTGCCTTATGAGTTATAACATCCTAAAATTGTACCGATGTCTACTAAAACCTACGGGCGGGTGCTCCGGAGAAATGAAAAGCTTATTTCTTTGTCATATCATTCTTGCTTTTTCTTATCGGGGGTTTTGGCGGAATTGGGTTCGAATCCCATGCTATGTTGTAACATTTGAATTTCTCAACTTAACGAACGAGCGACTCACCATGTCTACTTTACGACACTGTCTTATCCTGGAAATCCAGGAGATGGTAAAAAAATATGATTTTATTTACCAAAGGGTAGATCTCGTAAAACTTTAAAAGTAAGTTCTTAATGGTTCGTATAAACTCTCTCCATTTCGGCTAAAATCAGTGACAAGGGGCTTTCCTATTAAGATGGACAGCCTGTGTTTTTTTCGGTTCGATACTCTCGAAGAGTTGGTTATTGAAGACCGCTATCTTCGTCTCAAACTAGAGGATGAACTCGTTCTGATCTCGCTTGCTAATACCCTACAAAAGTACGTATTTAACAATAATCTCTTTCTTGAACAGTCATTCGCTTTCCGTACAGATAAAGAAGTTGCCCACTTTTCGTATGGTGAGGTATCAAGATGGTCCAATCTAAGAATGCTCCTTGTTTTTGATTTTTCAAATTGCATTTTATATCTTTGCAGAAAGCGACTTGTGGACAAAATCAAGCTTCATATAGATGATCCGTTCATTTTAAATCTAATCGATAGTTTTCTGCATTTGCCGATACAGGACAAAGATGGGAAAAACCGGGCCATCGATAAAATAGCTCCTGTCCCATTTCTTCGTCCGGTTCTATTTAATTTTTATTTGGATGATTTAGACAGAAAAATGGTTTCTAAGTTTCCGGGCTGGACCTTCGCACGATTCTATTATCAAATGCTTGTACCAATTGGTACTGGAAATGTTAGAGAGAATGATCTCTTATTTCTAAAGAATTCCTTTCTAGATAAAGGCGCTAAATTGCATGTTCTTAAGCCGGGCGGGAAGGAGCTTTCTTGTCTTTTTGGGAATCTGGTTTTAAGCAAATATGGGGAGCCCATAGTATCAATGTCGGGGAATGATTTTTTGAACCCTAAATATTAGGGAAGTCATGAGTTCCTCTTGTTTGCTCTATTTCGGTCTATCTCTATGGTATGGTCATTTTCCAAAAGTAATAGTCGAAAACCGCTTTCAAGCCATACCTCATAGGTAGCCACCCATGAAGGCATGAATGGAAGACTCCTAGCTCCCCCCTACCACTTAAGTATCTGTTCCTTAGCGGGTGCTTCATACTCATGGCACTGCTACTGCGAAAGCCCCTACTCCTTGCTGAGTCCTCGCTTGCCTCTGACTCTGATCCCGGGTTCTTCAACCGCCGATGATGCTTACTGTCCTCGTAGCCCACTAAAGCTAGGAACAACCGAGGCTTACCTAATGAGTTTACCTTATTGGTATTGACCCCTCTCTTCTTCAAAGATTGTTCCATTGGTAGATTCCGTTGAAGAAAGAAATGAATGAATCCTCTTTTGGGAAAATGTAGAATAATATATTTCCGCTCACCTCGTGTACCTATCTATTCCTCTTCCTCGAGCCGAGTAAGGTCTTGAAGAGCCTAGGCTAATCCTCTCCGCTACCGGCGTTGACTCTCAATTGTATAATCATTGAATATCTCCTCTTTGTATACGCTCGTTCCCGTCCTTCGCTTCAGGGCCTGTCCCTCGAGTACTCCATATCCGCTTACTTCACTGCCTTCCTGCTTCCAGAAGACCCCTTCTTCCTCTTACTAAGCTTTTTTGCCCTAAGGAAACAGGCCCCCCAGCCGATTCGTACCCTATTCCTAAGGCTCTAGCAGAATCCTCGACTACCCAAAGAATTAAAATATTTTAGGGATTCTATCGCATCAAAAGTCTCGTATCGACTGATCTTGTATTCCTTTAGAATAGGTTTTGGTTAGAAGAGCTCCGGTGCTTTAGTTGCTTTGCCAGTCATAATATTTACTGCTTGACTCAATAGGAGTTCCAAGGTAGCAGCAAACAATGCCCGCACACGCATTTCGATACTTTAACGCTGGGGGTTACCCTCTGGAACTTCTTTCTCGTGGATCTATGCTTTCGAAAGTGTCATCCAAGGGCGAACACAAATAATAAGAATCAAAGGGGAACGCTTTAGTATTCGATAACAGGGCTTTCGTATTCAATAGTTTGAGTTTCCCCTATATAAAAAATTTGGAGTTGCAACAATCTATTCGAAGTTTAGGGTAGTAAGGGTAAGGTACAGAACCAGACCCAGAATCAGATACTTTTCTTGGAGATTTTTCCTAATGGTAGTAAGCCGCAGTACCTTCTTGTACTAACCGCACTTAGAGCATTACTAACCCAAAGCAAGGCCAATCCCTTAGGGCATTAGCCAGAACCAGATAACTTAGGCTTGATGGTAATTCACCCGTACCAACCTAGTCACAAGCCACAATGGATCCCCGGTAGCCAACCTATAAAGGAGAGGAGTTAGCTGGTAGGGCAATCTCTCGTGCAATCGGAATAATCCTTTTTCCTTCTGAGAGGAGAGCTTGAGAAAGACAGTCTCGACGCGGTCCAGGTTGTGTTGTGAACAAAGCTATAGTTCTACTCGCTTGGGATTTGCGCGGTAAGCAGTTCGTTATAGGAATGTGAAGAAGAAGAAAAGAAGAAATCCTTTCTAGATCGGGATAGGGAAGCGTTAGCTTGACTTGACTCCGCTCGCCTGCTAAATCTAACCAGCTAAGCTACCTAAATAACCTTTCTAATTAAGAAAGGGCAGTTCTGTCGATTCCCAATCTCGAAACTGAGAGTGCGAAGTCACAAGCTGATGAGCTATATGTGAAGTTAAAAAACCCAGTTAAGAAAGGAAAGATATAGCTGAAACTGGAACTGAAACTCTATCTTCTGTTCAACTCGGCTTCCTTAACTTAAAGACTTTGAGTTGAGGGTTTGTAGGGCTTTCCACTCGCGCTACCCGAAAGGAAAATAAGTACTTTAAATAAGCTAAGCCGCAAAGAAACTGGAACAAAGAAAGAACAAGGATTTCATCCAAGGTGCCAGCACAAGAAGAGATTTCTTTCTCTTAGCCGCTAAAAGCTGATTGATCTGTTCTCCACTTGCCACTGTAACCGTAAAGACTCTATCTCAAAAGCTTCCTTCTTTTTTATCTCGCTTTTGGCTTGCAGACCACAGGTACCCACGGATCCTTGGGTGGAATAGGCACCTTGACCACCCTTGACTTCTCTGGTAAGTTAGGCATCTTCCCATACATAGCCAAGTACTGATATCGATGCTCGCGGCTTAAATTGAGATTTATTTTGTGTTAAGTGCACTTTGGCAAGTGCGCTTGTCGTCAGTCTTTCTTTTGTCAAGTCCTAGACGGAATCGGGAGAGAGAAAAAACCTCCCCCATACCTTTGCACATTGGCTTACGAAGGGTGTCGCCTGGCTAGGAAAGAAATAGAAAATAAAAGTCCTCCGAGACAAGAAATAGAAACCTAAATTCTCGTTAAATTTGATCAATATGCAGACATTGAGAAATATGTTTTCGAATTTCACTTCTGAAAAGATGGTGCCTCGTTCTAACGTCCCGCTTCTTCCTCGTCCTAGATTGCAACTTCCAACTGGTTCAACGGTTCCTCTTCTACCTTCTAGGATAGGTGAGACTCCCTCTAATCTCTCCTTGAAGGCTAGAAGCAACTTCAATATTGTTGGAAGCAGATTCAAAAACCCAGGTAATTTTGTGAATCCCCTAAAAATTATTAAGGATATGGAGGGGATCCCTTCTATCTTTGATCATTTAACTGCAGCTCCAGTCATACATAGGAGTAGTCCGCTTAGTATTTCTCCTGTGCGTGAGCTGCCCGGGGGATCATCTCGCATACGCGAAATTGGACAGTCTTCGACTTCGAGCCTTGTTCTGCATCATTCACCGTCACCAACAACATCTTTTAGTTTTAACCCAATGATCAGAACATTGGGCTTAATTATGATGGTAAGTGCCATCAAATTGGATTTAGATCCGAGTGTCCTAATGAGCTCTGTCAATCATGTTTTGACAAACATGCCGTTTGATTCAGTGAAGGAAGCTATTAATACTGGATATTTTGATGTTCCTGGTCGTGCTGCTGAAACTATAGCAAATATTATCGAGGGGGGCAACTCTTCTAGTATGCTCGGGTCCCCCCCAACAATACAACCTATTCCAATTGATCTTGATCTAGCTGCCTCGTCCACTGACTCGCCATGTGTAGACATTGATAAAAGCCCAAGCATTCTACCGTATGTTATTGGGGGTACGATCTTAATGATCGCTCTGGCAGCGGGGGCTAAAAGCCTAAGTTAAGGGGGCTCAAAGTTAAAGTTGAATAGTAATGGGAAGCGGGCTACTCCCCGAAAATGCCTTGAATGTTGGGGTTCAATATGCTATAGGGAAATAGTAAAAAGATAATGATAATAATATTCTATATATCATGAGTAAGGAAGCTTGGTTGCTCTTTTTGAATGAAATCGAGAACTTGCAAATGTTTTCTCTATGTAAGGACTTCGATAAACTATCTTTGGAGGATAATAGAGTTGGTTCTTCGTCTTCTTCCATTCTTCGTCACTTTCGTACTTTGACATCTTCGACATCTTCTTGGTGTCGTCCTTTTATTGATAAAGTGCGCGCTCCTTTTCTAGACTTCCCTCGTCATTTGCTGGATTCTGAATTATTAAATTCCACTGACATTCGTATGGGCTTTGGTTTTCGCTTTCTTCCGGGTCAGGCTGAATACTTAATTCAAGAATTGTATTTACCGAAAAGCTTCGAGAGGTTGTCTTTTCTAAGTCATTCTCTTCTAAGTCATTCTCTTAGTTTATATCGGAGTTCACTGACTGCTCAATCGATGTTATCCTATTACAGTACCGGTTTGCGTAGTTTAATAGCCGAATCGCCTTCTAAGATCTTAGTGGAAGCAATAACATATTATAACGGTAAGTATGGGCCTTTCTTGGTTCTGGTGAGCTTGGGCATAGGTTGTACAGTCTGGTACAACTTTGCGCCGGGCGTACCCTTTCATGCTCCCGATACTAGCTTATTTGCTCGTTTTGAGTCCTATGAGCCATTTTTCAATATGGAGTATAGGCCAATTGAATTCCACAGGGTTAGTTTTGTTGAAACAAAGGCCATTACAGCAACGGTAGAAAGCGCCTTGGCTAATGAGCCCCGCGGAGATAACAATCCCTGCTAACGGTCCAGTGCTTATGGCTGTTGGTTTAGGTGTGATGGTCGCCATCTTTATTGCGGTAGGTCTTGTTCCGGGATGTAGTGAGTTAGTTAATTGAGAAAAAATCTCAATTAAGAAATAGTAACAATATTAATAATTACGATCAAACAATTCATGATTAGAACCTCGCGGTTTAAGTCAACTCAACCTTCGTCTTTTCGCTATTATTCAACACGAGAGCCTTTACTTGCGCAACTGTCTTCGGATATTGAATTTGTATATAAGGATATATTTGAAGATTGTATCTCTCGTTACCGATTGGCTGTTGTGCAACAAAAACTACTTTCGGGACTATACTTTCTATCCCCCCTACAGGTTAAATACTTCCGGAAGGAAGATTTTATTCTGTTTTTCGAAGAAACAGTGTTGGAATGTCCCGCCGACATACTCGTTAGAGGTCATAGTGAAGATTCAAATATTCTTATTACAATTATACCGGAAAAGGAGGATTTATTGGTCTTAACGGGATTCTCCCTATTATTATTTCGGCTATCTAATGGTGGCTTGCCACAGGGTGGTTACCGAATTGAGTCGCTAGTAAATGAATTTCATGGGAATCTTCAACAACTGGGAAATGTTCATAGGATATATAAAGTCAACTTAAGTCATTCTATAACAATTATGACTCAAAGTCAGATTTTAGATCACGTAAGACCATTTGTTGGGGAGGGACCTGTATATAAGTTAATATCTTCCTTTCTTTATCTACCAATGATTGATGATCAAGGAGCACCTTATTTCTATCCTATACCCCCTGTAGGGGAAATGTTTAGGATATTAACTAATATGGTGCTAACAAAGCTCTTCGATCGTGAGGTTAAAAGGCTGTATCCAGATCTCGTATTTTATCGATATGTGAATGAAGTCTTCATTTCCTCTCGAGGAGATTCAGAAACAATCTTCGACGAGTATGCTGTATGTTCGATATTGGACAAACTTGGTCTGTCAGGAATAATCTCGGCTATTGGACCGGGGGATGAACCTGTTGTGTGTTATAATAAAATTCTCTTTATAGACCAGAATCAGAAGGTACGCGTCTGCAATGCAGAAGAATATTATTAAACAATTTCTCAATGTGATTTATCCCATATTGAGATACATTATTTTGTCATGAAGGCACTTCGTAGGACCACTCAATAAACAATAGAAAAAGGGGGCCTTGGTCGCTGCATCGCATTCATTAAGTGAAGGGTGCACTAGGCCAAGGGAAGGGGAGAGGTAATGGTGGGCCCCTTCACATGAGTTTATTACATTACAGCTTTCCACGGCAAAAGAAAGAGCGAGGGTATTCGGATTGAGCTTCAGTTTTAGCAGTCCTTCTGTGAAGTAAAGACCTTTATAATAGAGTGAATATTGGAAGGGTGATACTATAGGTTTCAGGAGATAGCCCTATATAATAAATAGTAATAAGACTATATATTTAATAGTATAGTATGAATTCGTTATTCGTTAAACTAACTTCTGTGCATCCTGTTCTTCGTAAAATGAGAAATGGTAGTTCTTCCCAATTCATGAATGGAAATTCAATTTGGATTCAAATTCGAGATAGTGGAGGGAGTGAGGGCGAAGTGAGAGCTTTGGAAGAGAGAGAGCGACTGTGGCAACTCCTACTCGAGATTCACAACCGTGAATTCTTGAGGAAGAATTTCTATAATAGACCATCAAGCATAAAGCGCTACTACTTCAACACCCATCTTGGTTGTTACACTATTCAATACATATTTCAAGACTGGAAGCCAATCACAGCCTACAGGGAAGAGCTTGATTCCAGGCTAGGAGTAAGTGCGCTCGCTCGGATCACGCCTGAGAGGGATACCGGATTGAAAAATCTAACACGGGTAATCTCACGGATAATACCATTCCGACTAAGGGATGCCATCATCTATTCCTTAAAGAATGATCAAAGATTCTGTATAGCCCTATGCGCCATGCTTGGATTTGCAATGTGGTGGTGTATAGCACCTGAGCCTTTACTCCTAAAACCAGAGGCTCTTATCTCACCAGACATTCATACACTTTATACTGTGGCAAAAGATACATTTATCAACAAAGTATGCAGCACCCACCCCCTTATAAGGAGTCCTTGCGAGTGTGGAGAGCCCCTCAATAATGAAGCTAGGATACTACTTGAGAGTAATAACTTTGATCCACTAGGAATAGAAAATGAAAAAAGAAAAACTAGAGCACTTGCTCTATATATTGCTGCTATTCTAATTACCATAGCTCTTACAGAATCTGTATCAAGCCATGGAGTCTACCTAAATGATTAAATCAACTGCTATGAAAAAAAGTCTAAGGAAAAAAAACAGATAGTGATAGATAGTAAAAAGGGAAAAAAATGCTCAATCTGCATCGGATTCAGGCGCAGGAACAGGCACACTGGAGCTTGGAATCTTGCTGAAGTGAGCTCTTTAGAATATAAGGTATTTTGTGTTCGAAAATGAGAACCATATATTAGAACATTGCCCGAGATGATCCATTGAGTGGGTCGCACTTAAGACTTGGATTATCAATGCCTTAAGCGCATTACGGATTTGAGTTCTTGACTAGTTCACTCGCTCTTACCGTTGGTCGTGCACGTCTTTATGTTTGCTGAGGACTTGTCGTTGGGCCTACGGTTTCTTAAATTCCAAATGGACTGGTTCTTTTAGAGGGGAACCCTTTCTTACTCCCATTACTTCATCACCTGCGACAGCAGGGACGGATACAGGTACTCGCTTACTTGATTGGCTCAAACCTTACCTTGGAATTTCGCCTTAAAATCGATATTTCGTAGCAGGATTAGAAGAGAAGGTAGTTTGGTGTTAAGGACTCACCCTCCAATTCATATTATTTATTCCCCCCAAGCCGGTTCATCTTTGCTTCCTTGCATGCCGCTTTGTTAACAACCGGCGAGACTCTCCTTCTCAAGCCAACCCCAGGTCGGGACGCGACTTTCTTTGAGCTACTGGGGAGCTACTCTAGTTGAACTCGGGTTTCCCTACAAAGTCTTTCTTAATTGGCCCTTACCTGCCCTGCCCGTACTATTACTAGATTGAGCACCAGAACCGAACTAAGGCTCGTTCCATTAAGAAATTTCTCCTAAAGCTTGAAAGCAATGCGGATTAGCACAGAAAGCCTGGCAGGAAGTATTTTATTTGAAGAATTGAACAAAACAAAACGAAAATTTCTGTAAATCATTAAAACGGGACTTTCTTTAAAGAAAAATGGTCTCTCAGGCTGGTTCAAAGCCCTATTTTATATAGGAAACATCCCATTTTATTCTGCTTTTCTATTCTGAAATTCCTTATCCCCACATGAACCTACATCCTTTAAGGAAGCTAGTGAGGACAGGCAGATGGGTATAAAGTGGGTAACTCTGCCAAGATTTGAGTTCCATTTGGAATTGACTCAGAGAGGTCTGTGAGCTCGAGCTGGAAGAGGGCGGTGAAGCTTTCCTCGCGCTTAGCTAGTTTGGCTCGTGCCAGTGGGTGAAGGGTGCGCTTCGCATTGAAGTGCTACCCGGAACCTACCTGACTTCCTCGATGATTTGTTTGGATAGAGGTCGGAAGAAGCAGGCACACCATTCCAACAAGGAAGTTGAAAGCACCCTCCTTTCCTTGTCCAGCTCCTTATAAACTATGATGGAACAGCAACGAACGAAACCTTATTCAGCTCTTTGTTCGTCTTGCTTTGATCGCTTGATCGTTCGCTCCGCTCTCTTCTGTACCCGAACGTGAGGCATCCTTGCCCCTGTTACATTGCCACTTTCTGTCTTATTAGTTGTGAGATGGACGACGTATAGACAGATCTCATCACAGCACTTTTTTCCCGTGAAAAAGATGAAACAAAAGAAAGACGGGGAATTTACAAAGACTGAAACAATAAAAGAAAGAAAATCGGGGGATTCGTTATAATCGTAGGTTCCGGTCAGATATAAGTCACCGAACAATGACTCAATCTCAATAAAAGAAGGATGTTCTAGTTCACTGAACAATTACTAAATCGCGCGATAAAAGAAGAATGTTGTGAGGGGGTCTGCAACAGGACTCTCTCTCCTAAGGACTATCCCCCAATAGAGGGGGAAATACATGTACAAAGACTACTGGAGACCAGCTTGACTTCATTCTTTCAACCTATAACCACTCCATAGAAAGATTCTTACTTTTAACATATTCATTTTTATTTCAATATCCGGCCAAATGACATTGCATTTTTCCGTCCCGACATTCCTGACGTGAGGAAGTAATGAGAGAAGGGCCTACCTTAACCATGTAGCTAGTTTTTACTTCCTATCTGAGTAGCTAGCCTTCCCTATCCTAGCTGCTAGATGGTAGCTCTTCTTCTGTCAGTCTGATGTAACTACGGGTGGCTTTCTTTCCTTAAAGTTCTGGTAGTTGAGGTTGAGTAAGGGTAGTGCAGCTCGGTCCCTCCTAGCAAGAGGGATGAGCGTAAGGTCTAAGGGTTGCCTGTAGTTTCTGTTTTGAAGGTTAGAATAGATTGGATCTGTCTTCTCTTTTGTAGTCGTAGAGCGGGCAAGGGGAGTTTCGGGATATCTATACCTGAGGCAGGCTGCTACTTGACTGTAGGGTTATAACAAGCAAAGCCAGATAAGAATGTTTTAGATTTAGCACTGGTAGTAGCTAGGCGTAGGATGTTTAAGAATTCCTCTAGTAGCTTCCTATCCTAGTAGTTCCTATCCCAGTAAGTGGCTAGGTTGTTAGAGAGCAGCAGACAATCTTATGAAGACAATTCTTTATAAGACAATCTCAACATTGTCTGCTGTTAGATAACATTGTCTTGTATCTCCTATAGGTTTATATCAAGATAGGACGTATAAGACTGTATTCTATCACTACGCCTTCCTTCAGTTATACCTCTAAGGGTAATCCCCGCTCTAACTCTATTTAAGTAATTGGAGTATAATCTTGTGTTGGCAGTTAGCTATCGATGAGCGATGAAACCACATCAGTGTGCGATCATCACTTTACGAGTTTCTGCTTTCTCTTCTTTTTTTTTTCTTTAAGGCCTCTCTTAAGGCTTTGAACGCGACTTTCTCTATCCTCATTAGGGTAGGGTACTACTTCCTGTAATAAGTGTAGAAAGTATGCTCTCTTTTCCTCCTTAGTAGCTAACTGAGAGTTAATCTTGCTTCTCTAGCTCTACCAATCGCCAAGAGAAGGGCAGACCATCCAAAATGGAAACAAAGGCAAAGGGAATCTCGTCCATTAAAGGGCGGAGAACCTACCAGTGCCCCTTCGTGCAACTACTCAATAAAGCTCAATACGATACGGGAAGGCTTCCAGCGAGGCCTTATGGGCCCTTGCTAATGTATAAATAGAAAGATAGAAAGACAGCTTTACCCGCTTCCATAGCCTTATAGATGACTGGTCGGTCGAAAAGCCCGAAATCACTCTCTTGCTTAGGACAGGAAGCAATGGGAGTTTCATCACAGGCTTCCCATTGGAAAGACTGAAAAGCAAAGAGATGGCGACTAGCTTACCGAAGTGGCTTAACGAAGTGTGGATGTTGATGCGATTTAGGTTTAGGTTGCTACTGGAGCAGCTTCTCCAGTCGACTATTCACGTCCGGTCGTGCGTCAAACTTTTCACACTTCCCCGCTGCTAGCTTGAGTGGGATTGTAAAAGAAAGTCTTTTCCTACTCCCAATAAGTTGCTGGGATGTAGATGTGGAAGCTAATGGATAAAGTTAGGATCCTGCCCTTGGGACTGGACCTCAATCGGACCATTCAAACCTTCTACTCATAGAAAGATTCAAACCACTGAAAAAGTACTTACTTCTTAGTTCAAGTTCCTTCTCCCGGAAGCCTAGATAAGCAAAGGAAGAAAGAGCCTTATCAGTTCAGTAAAGCTGAGTAAAGCTCGATCCTTACCAATCATGGGTAAAAGTGGAAGTTCATCCGCTGATCCTGGCATGGATGTGGACGTTGATCTAAGACCCTCTCCCGTTGGTCGAGTGACGCAAGGTCTGCTGAAAGCCTTCAAAATACACTTCCAGTCGCTTACCTACCTTGAGGAGTTACTCTTTTTCTGGTGTGCCAGTATCAACAAACATGGTTTTCCCAGCTTAGCCTAGCGCAACTATGGCCTACCTTTTAGTAAGAGATCAACCTGTCGGGCACTTGGATTCCTCCGGGAAGACCCAATCCAGAGAGGGAAGATGCAGCATCTGATAGGGAAAGAGCAGAGACTCAGAATAGCAACTGGCGGAGGAGGAGCTTGGATTCTTCTCTCGATCTTCTTGTTGCAAAAGTCTATATTATAGTAGAGTCTGGCTAGGAAGAAAGTCCCAAAGATGAAGATGAGACTGAAAGCTTCGGTCCTGGAATAAAGAATTGAATAGATAGAGAGATCATCCTACCGGTTGAGTTATTGAGCTTTCCCTGCCTAGGCGTGGGTAGGTCTTTGTCAGACCAAGTGATGGACAGCCATACCAGAATAGGCCAACAGGAGCTGATTCGACTGTCTGGCCTTTTAGGTCAGTTCCTTCAGTAAACTTATTTGGTAAGTCAGAAGTGAACTTTAGGTAAGTAAGTAGTCCCGTATGAAATTCATAAAACATTCATATCTGGCACTTGAGGAGGTCAATCTTCAGTGTTGGAAGCTACTGCTAAGGGACTCCCCCTTCTTGTGCTACGTGAGAATGGGAAGGAGTAAAATCTTTCAATCATCGAGTGACTGGCTAACTCTCCTCTTTCGAACTGGCTAATTCCAGCTAAGAAAGCCGGCTTCAGAGGCCTCAAAAAGAGGTCGGTTGGTAAGATAGATTATTAAGACTCTATTACCATTACCAGATAGTTTACAGGTTGCAGAATCATGCATCATGCATTTGACTTGAAAGTCCCTGCATCTCTACAAGACCACAGATGCTCTCCTCATAGAATTGGATTCTATGATTCTAATGCACAGCCAAGCTGTGTTCATCCCGAAGCAACTTACCACAAAAGAGTTGTTCCAGAGTCCTGGTATGTCCTGTGGGTGCCCTTCCAGGGGAATCCTGGGTCACAGCATATGAAAAGCTGCAGAAAGCAGCTCAACCAGTCCAATGTTCTGAACCTTCCTTCACCAGAAAAGCAAGAAGGTTCAGATCCAATTTTTTTCCTCATGAAGTGAAGTAGAAGAAGCCCACTTCACACCTTTTCAAAAGAGAATGAGTCAATCAGTATATTTACTCCCTGACTAAGCTTCAAGTTCAGTAAGGACTCAATGTCACATCTCTAAGTCTGATGGGAGTAACCTCTTCTCATTGAACTGAACGTCCCAAGTGCATCCAGCAGGAATCGAACCCACGAATTTGCCCGGTTGGGCGCTTTAACCATTCAGCCATGGATACAAAGAGACTCAGCGAGTGAACTAGGTTTTGGTATTCTTTCTCGAGCTTCTATTTCTTCTGTTAAAGGAGATTCGAGAAAAGATGGAATAGGAAGACGTGTTTCCAGAACGAACAAGATACGGGTTGAGAAGGGGGAGTTAGCAAAGTTAGACAAGATTGGAATGGGCATAGGAACATGTATTGATGTACCAAATCGGCTAATGCTCCCAGGTTGATGCGATGTATTCCACCAGTTGACTGAAGACTTGATTATTGGTATATCGATCGGTCCGGCACAGATTGAAATAGGAGCCGGTTCGACAGAAAGCTTTTGAAAACGCAGTGCACCCAGGTAAATAAGGAACAAGATGAATACAGAGGTTAAACGAGCATCCCACACCCAAAAGGTGCCCCACATAGGTCTTCCCCGAAACCCCCCAGTAACTAAGGTAAACAACGTAAAAAAAGCACCCATTTCTATACCGGTTCCGGAAGAGCGAAGAAAAAGGGGATGTTTTGTTAATAGGAACAAAAAAGTGTTTATAGCCGTTGCGATATAAACAAGAATACTCATCCGAGCCGCAGGAACATGTACATACGGAATACGAGAATTTCCACCTTGTTGAAGATCTAGTGGTGCTACCCGAAGACTTAAATGAATAGCCATCGCTGTTAAGAACAACCGAGATCCAATGAGAATTTGCGCGTAGCTCCTGGTCTTTGACATCAAAAAATAAGGTTGTAATAACGAAAGGGGCATGTGAGAATTTGGTCCTAGCTAGTGGAACAAGAAAGACATGGATCTATATTAAATACGCAATCAAAGCATTTCTCCCCTAAAAATCGAAGAATTCCCCTTGCTTTCTTTTTGCTCCGCTCGTGCGTGGCACTCCTTGCTCGCGGAGCGGCATACCGAAAAAAAGAGAGTGTTTGGAACACCCGAAAAAGGCCCTTTATCGGATTTGAACCGATGAATTTTAGCCTTATTTCTAAAGGGCGAGAGCTTGACTCTTCTTTTGGACACGTTATTCATGTTATTTAATTAAGCAATTCTTTAAATTTGGATTTCTATGATGAGGATGTGTTAAGCATATGGTTTAGTGGCATTTAATTCGATTTTCGATGAAATCAGGAAAGGACTTGGCTTCAGCTCTCGAACCGGTTATCAACCAAGCTACAAGCGAAACTAAAGCGGAAAGTAGATCTATCCCATTCCACTTCCAATGCCCAAGTCTTAAGCAAAGAAAGATCAAGAGTTGAGATGTGGGAAAGTACAAGTTATTGTGATGGATAAATTCTTATAATAAGTAATGTAATTTCATTTACTAGTACTAGTATCGCTATAAGCTCCCCTTTGGGCGTATCGTCTTGTTTTCTTCTTTTTTGCCTATAATCCGCCTTTTTTCCAGACGTTATCCCGTTAACTTCTTGATTGCACGAGCCCCTTTTTTTAATTCTTAAACTTATCTTTGAAGAATCTACTGTCTCTGTCTTAAGCACTCTATGCCAGTCAGTGGCAGTCAGCCTGTGGTAGTCAAGCAAGCAGGAATAGGTTCTTTGGCAGAAGACGATGCACTTAATATCCTTTCTCCTGTCTGTTCAAAAATCGTCTGTTTGAAAGAAGGAGTTCCGGTAAGCAAGTCGGATGTCTTATAGCCAGCCTCCCCTTCGTAGATAAGCCACCCTCCAGCTGGCAGAAAAGAGAGGCGGAAGTCTCGATTTTTTCTAGGCTCTGGCAAGGAAAAACCCTGTACGTACTATTAAGTTGATTTGGATGCTACTACTTCTGCCTTCTTGTCTTCTCTTGAGAAAAGAGGAAACTAGAATCCTAGCCATAACTTCATCTTCCGATTTGACTTCTTCTCGGGACGTCTCAGCAGATTCATTCTGCTGCAAGCCCAGCTCGGCTTACGCAATGATCGGAAGAACTCTCTTCAACCGTCCATGATTGAGACAGACGTAGATGAGAACAAATTCTTTTTCATAGTCTGCTAATTTTCTTCTTGTTGCATCTCGTCGATACGATAGGTTGATTTACCTTACTTAGTCATATGCCCTAAAAGTTTACTGTCTGGATAATACTTTTCAACAGATAAGCGAATCGTGCTCAAGTGGTGGTTGACGAAATATCTAGTCCTCCTTTCCCTGTCTGGTGTGGTCTTAGATTCCGCTCTCCCTTTGCGCTGTGAGTAGGCCCCCTTTCCGCTTCACGCAATAGCACGCTCCGAAGCAAACGAGCTTCGCCGGTAGTAGCCTCCTGAATTAGTTGAGTAGCTTCTTTCCGGTAAAGCTTACCAATCCTACACTCCTTTCTCCTATTCTTTGTTTGGTGGAGCTATTCTCAGACAGCCTGAGAGCTGGGTGAGGACCTTATTTGAGATGCTCTTTTCCTTCCAAAGCGAAATAATCACTCCTGTAGCTTATTGCGCTCGATCTACATCCTACCTAACTCGATCTTGCTCTTCTTCTTACACACAGAAGGTTTTTGCTCTCGTATTGCGGGTTTCCACTTCGTTCAGTTACATTATTAGGGCTCTACCCAACTCTACTTTGGTGATTAAGTTCTGCTTTAGTTGGTGTGAAATGAGCTGATTCTAGGATAGGAGGTCTTGTCGGTATGGAACCTACCTTTCCGGAGTGAAGGATTGTCATCCTATAGCCAAGTGTTTTTATTTTGGTTTAGAGTCGAGTGATGAACCTTATGATTCTGCCGTTAGTGAGAAGCAAGTAAACTCTATAGCCCTAAAGCAGGTCAAGTTCGTTCAGCTTGAGGGATAAATTACGTGGCTTGAACTGCCAGTCAATCAAATATCGTAGTTTATCCCCTTAAGAGCAAGAGGTTCCTTGTGTGAAACTTAGATGTTGAAGCACGCACCCTCTTTATCCTATGCTATGGGTAAAGAATCAAAGGCAACGAGCCAACCCCAGTTGTTTTTAGGAAACAACCTCCCCCCCTGCGGTTTCACCCCTGAGTGTAATGCCTTAACGGCCTTTTAAGTGCCTCTCACA